TATTTTTTGCTAGTATTTATTATTTATTAGCGGATTTTCAATCTCTTTCCCTCTTTCTATAGTGGAGATAGTCGCACGTAATGACAGATCACGGCCATATTATTAAAAGCTTGTGGTAAGAATGGGTTTCGCTCTAGTGCCCGGAAATAATATTCCAAAGCTTTCGTATGTTCTCCGTTGCTTGTGTGGATAAGGCCTATGTTATAAAGTATATAACTTCGATCATAGGGATCAATTTCTAGTCGCGTAGCTTCATAATAATTCTGTAAAGCTTCCGCATAATTTCCTTCGGATTGAGCTAACATCCGTTACGGTCGTTCATTCTATTCAAAGAATCCCCGTTCCAGAACCGTACATGAGATTCTCACCTCATACGGCTCCTCCCTTCTGTGCATAATGATAACAATCTGTGCATAATGATAACAATCCATGGAATCAAAAAAAAGATAGAAATATTCTATTCTCATTATGAACTAACAGGGGCTAGCATTTTTACAAGAAATCTCTAGCCAACCTTCCTGCAAGAGGTCTTTTCTTAATACCCCAACATGTTGGTGCTAGATGGAAAAAGGTAACTCCAACAATTTCTTTGTCCTCAACGCCTCCTATTTCCAGGAATTAGTCACTTCAACAGTCTTCGATGGTTATACGAGTATCCAAAGTACGAACGAGATGGATGTTTGTTGTCCCAACCATTTCTGTTAGTCCCGATCCCGATAAGGAAAGGGGCAATCTCTAAATATAACAAAGTTTTCGTGGTGTTGATTCCTAGGTGTAGTGCTTCTTCCCTTCTGCTGTCTATTGGTACTAGTAGAGTAGGATTGGTCTGTAATACAGAGAACCCATAGGTGTAACCTTTCGCTCAAGACTAGAATCTAAAATTGAAGCATTTGAGGCTGCATCAATCGAGGATACACGACAGAAGGAATTGTTCTATTTCCAACCAAACCAAACTTCACCTTCAACAAGCGTGGGTTTCTTTCAGTAATAAAGATTTTTTCTTTCTATACCGAATCGAATAAAAAAAAGAATCAAATCACACCATCTCTGTAATAGGTAAATGCCTCTTTTTCTCCTGAAGTTGTCGGAATTATTCGTAATAATATATTGGCTACAATTGAAAAGGTCTTATCAATAAAATTCCCATTTATCCGCGATCTAGGCATAGTTAACAATCCATTCGAAAATTCTTCTCATTACCTCTAGTGGGAAAATAATCCCACAAACAAATAAAGAATAAAGAGATTTTACAGTACGAAATCGCATAAAAACGGGCTCGTTCTAAAAAAAAGATGCGAACCCTCCACCCACATTGTTTCTCTTTGAAAGGGATTAATAGAAAATATTTGAATCCGATTGGATTTCATTCAAATCTAGTAGTATACCAATGAACGGAACTATTTCATCGAAGTGGAAAAATCGGGAGATTTTTCTAGGGATTACGATAACTCTAGAAATTTGGAGAAATTTTGATTGGCTTATGACCCAAATCCAAAGAGTAATAAAGAATCGAATAATCATTCTAGGATCAAACATTCTATGATCAAAATGGAATCACCATCTATTTTGTGTGCATAGCGTGTATACACCATACAATCGAAATGTATAAATCCCCATGTATGATTCATGAATTTGGAATAGATCTTTCTTTGGGGTAAGGAGTTTTTGTTGAGAAATCAGAAAATGGAACGGGATTTTTGAATTCCCATGGAACCATAATAGAAAATATAGATTCATCAGTCGATTTGTTCCAATTCATCGGTTTAATCCGGTGTAGGTATAAATATCAGAAAAGAAAAAGGGAATCTTCACAAAATGAATAGATATATCTTTTTTTAAAATATTTTCACAAAACAAAAAGAAATGTATTTTGTTATCCTCCGAACCTCGAAGGAAGATCTTTCTGTGATGAAAGATTTTCATTTTTTTTCTATTTAGAGTTATAATAATCGATTGGTCATACCTATACTGCAATAAGATGAATATTGCAATACAATAATATGAATGTGAATGACTCGCTATTCACTCAGTTTCTGGATCATAATACTAAGATTATGTAGGAGAGATGGCCGAGTGGTTCAAGGCGTAGCATTGGAACTGCTATGTAGGCTTTTTTTGTTTACCGAGGGTTCGAATCCCTCTCTCTCCGTACCCTCAACTAATTCACGAACGTTACTAACTGCAATGTATCAAATAACAACGGGATACCATTATCCCAACAGTTAGACCCTTCTTTGATATGGATTCTCTATTCCTAATTTGAATTGCTGAGGTATAGAAAATACGGGGAATAATGACCAACTAAGGCATGAAAATACCCCCCCCCGGCATTTATGAGACATGAATGGAAGAAAAAGAAAAATCAAGCCCCTTAGTTCGATTTACTTCGGCAAAAAGGGGACAGAATTCTATTCTCCGAACCTTTGTTATTTTAGTTCGGTTCAAGTCTGACGGGAATAATATTCTACGACTAGCAACTCGTTTATTTTCAAACCGACCC